ATATTGTAATATTGTAATATTAAAATATACGCATCTTGATTTTAGAAAGAAAGCTTCTTGATGTTTTCCTGTTTCCGGGGGGTTTACAGGAGTGTTAGACATCTTAGGAGTTTTGGGGGGGTAGGGGGGGTTTAGGCGCTCAACAAACGGGGGTTTGACAGAGATCTTAGGAGTTAATACAAGACCTTTATGCTCTTGAAATCAGTTATGCAATTCTTAAAAGAATATCTATGCGCCATGAATTAAATAACCCGGCGCGAGCAGAAGGCATGTTCAACCTTGAGATGTTAGATTTGTATGCACTGTGAGATGTCAGGAGAAAGGAAAAAAAAAAAGAGAACCCCTTGCCCGCTAGAGAGAATGCCCGGCATGGTGGGTAACGAGGAGTATGTATTACCACCATTAACTTATGCAAGCGTCAAGGAAAGAATGAGGAGGTTTACAAGTAATGGACCTGAAATAGGAACCAGATGCCAGGAATAGTTCACTAAGTGAAACCCCCACGAGAGTTGTCCCTCACCTTCAAGAACCGTGTTCATTAAGGAATCAACTGATGGTGGGCTCTTACTACATTAAATAAGGGAGAGTTGACGAGATGTTGAGTGCTTGGTATAACTTAACTAATGGAGATTTGTGATCGGTCTTAAATGTCGTCTATTCTTATTCATTTTTATTGGAGTTAAATGTAGAGTGGTTTATGTACGTTATCGTTGTTAAGTGATGAATGAATGTCTGTGAAAAACATGTATGTCTTTCTTAATGGAGTGGTTAATATCATTGATATATGGTTAATATAAATTTATGGTGAAATTACATATATGCACGAACCATGTTTTTGAGGCAGAGCCCGGCAAAGAATAGTTTAATTAAGAATCCTAGCTTTGGGAGTTAGGGGCGGGGGTTAAAATCCCCTTTCTTTGAGCGGTAGGAAGGAGTTTAACCTTCGGCGCCCGGCTTACAAGACCGGTGCTCTAACGCTGAGCTACTACTGCAGTTATGGTTATGCAAATATTTTATTTTCTGCTAGTCCGGCAGTGGGCAGTAAAATGAGAAAAATAAAGAAGTAAAGGAAGGATGCAACTTGGCCAATAATAATAAAGGGGTGTTCGACGGGCATTCCCCCGATTCAGGTAAGAATGGCTACGTCTGCGATTAGGAGTCAGAACAAGAATTGAGTGAGCGGGCGAAAGGTAAGGGCTCGGAGCTTAGATGTGTGGAGAACTGGGACGAGCATGAGGATAAGAATAGAGAAAAGGAGTGCAAGAACCCCACCTAGTTTGTTGGGGATTGAACGAAGGATAGCGTAGGCAAATAGGAAGTATCATTCTGGCTTGATATGAGGGGGAGTCACTAAGGGGTTTGCAGGGGTAAAGTTGTCTGGATCCCCTAAAAGGTTTGGAGAAAAGAGAGCTAGGGCAATTAAGGCAATGAGTAGAATTGCAAAACCTAGAAGGTCTTTGTAGGAAAAATAGGGGTGGAAAGAAATTTTGTCTGTGTCTGAGTTTAGTCCTGCTGGGTTAGTAGACCCAGTTTCATGGAGAAAAATAAGGTGAATTATCGTTATGGCTGCAATGATGAAGGGGAGAAGGAAGTGGAAGGCAAAAAATCGGGTTAGGGTTGCATTGTCTACTGAGAAGCCCCCTCAAAGTCATTGAACTAAGGAGTTGCCAATATAGGGGATTGCGGAAAGAAGGTTGGTGATGACGGTAGCCCCTCAGAAGGACATCTGTCCTCATGGGAGAACATAGCCTACAAATGCAGTTATTATTACTAGAAGGAGGAGAATAACCCCAACGTTTCATGTTTCTTTGTAGAGGTAGGAGCCGTAGTAAAGTCCTCGGCCAATGTGGAGGTAGATGCAGATAAAGAAGAAGGATGCACCGTTGGCGTGTATGTTTCGAATCAGTCAGCCATAGTTTACATCTCGACAGATGTGGGCGACAGATGAGAAGGCTGTTGCGATGTCGGAGGTGTAGTGTATTGCGAGGAAAAGGCCTGTTAAAATTTGGGCGGCGAGGCAGAGTCCTAGGAGGGAGCCAAAGTTTCATCAGACAGAGATGTTTGAGGGTGCGGGGAGGTCAATTAGTGCGTCGTTTGCGATTTTTAGGAGGGGGTGAGTTTTTCGAAGGTTGGCCATTAAAGGTTTTTGTAGTTGAATAACAACGGTGGTTTTTCAAGTCATTGGTCCTGGTTAGAGCCCTGGCAAAAATTATGGCTTATATTATGCTTATATTCTTGTTTAGTTTGGTATTGGGGTTAGCAGCGGTTGCTTCTAATCCTTCGCCGTATTTTGCGGCTTTGGGGCTGGTTGCGGTTGCTGGGGTAGGGTGTGGGGTGTTAGTGGGGCATGGGGGGTCTTTTTTGTCTTTAATCTTGTTTTTGATTTATTTAGGGGGAATGTTGGTTGTGTTTGCGTACTCGGCGGCGCTTGCTGCTGAGCCCTATCCGGAGAGCTGGGGGAGTTGACCTGTATTAGGTGTCATGTTGGCCTACACAATGGGTGTAGGTGTGGCGGCAAGCATGTTTTGAGGGGGGTGACACGAGGGTTCTTGAGTCTCGGTGGATGAGTTTAGCGAGTTTTCTGTGTTTCGAGGGGATGTTGGAGGAGTGGCATTAATGTATTCTATAGGAGGGGCCATGTTAATTTTAGGGGCATGGGTGTTGTTGTTGACATTGTTTGTGGTGTTAGAGTTAACTCGAGGTTTGGGCCGGGGAGCCCTTCGGGCGGTTTAGAATAGAAGTGTGAGTAAGGCTAAAATAAAGGTGAAGAAAAAGAGGGAAAGGTAGGTTTTGATTATTCCTTGTTGAATGTTGCTGGTTATAGAGATTAGGGGGGAGTTTAGGGAGTAGGTTGCTTTTGGGCCTACTTTTTCTAGTCACGTTTGGTCAATCATTTGGGTGGCAATAGTTTGGCCTAGGAGAAGGTTTAGTTTAGGTGTAAGGCGGTGGATAACTATTGGGAAAAAGCCTAGTATGTTGGAGAAATGGTGGAAGGGAAGATTTGGGAGGGTTTTGACTTGTTTAGTAGTCAGGGAAGCTAGTTCTAGGGCGGTAAGAAGACCAATAATGGTTACGGCAAGGGCGGCTGTTTTTAGAAGAAGGGGCATGGATATAATAGGGGTTTTTAGAGGGGAAATGTTTGAGGTGATGAGGAGACCGGCGATAATGCTACCTCAAGCTAGTCGTTTGATGGGATTAATTACTGTTGGGTTGTTTTCGTTGATTGGGGCGAGGGAGTTAAATCGGGGGTGTCCTATTGAAACGAAAAAAATTACTCGAAGGCTGTAGATGGCTGTGAATGAGGTAGCTAGAAGGGTAAGGGAGAGGGCCCAGGCGTTTAGGTAGGAGGTGTTAAGGGCTTCAATGATGGCATCTTTGGAGAAAAACCCTGCTAGAAAGGGGGTGCCTGTGAGGGCGAGGCTTCCGATGGTTAAGCAGGAAGAGGTAAAGGGGGTTAGGTGGTGTATACCCCCTATTTTACGAATATCTTGTTCGTCATTCAGGCTGTGGATGATCGAGCCGGAGCAGAGGAAAAGCATTGCTTTGAAGAAGGCGTGTGTGCAGATGTGGAGGAAGGCAAGTTGGGGTTGATTAAGTCCGATGGTTACTATTATGAGGCCAAGCTGGCTGGATGTCGAGAAAGCGACGATTTTTTTGATGTCATTTTGGGTGAGGGCACAGGTTGCAGTAAAGAGGGTGGTAAGTGCACCTAGGCAGAGGCAGGTGGTGAGGGCAGTTTGGTTGTTTTCTAGGAGGGGGCTCATACGAATTAATAGAAAAATGCCCGCTACGACCATGGTGCTTGAATGTAGTAGGGCAGAGACCGGTGTGGGACCTTCTATGGCCGAGGGAAGTCAGGGGTGGAGGCCAAATTGGGCGGATTTGCCAGTGGCTGCAATAATAAGGCCTAAAAGGGGGAGGGTAAGGTCAAGGTTTTTAGCGGTAAAAAAGATTTGTTGTAGTTCCCAAGAGTTTAAGTTTGTTGCTATTCATGCTATGGTGAAGATAAGGCCAATGTCTCCAATTCGATTATAAATAACTGCTTGAAGGGCTGCGGTGTTTGCGTCAGTTCGACCATATCATCAGCCGATCAGGAGGAAGGATATAATTCCTACGCCTTCTCAGCCAATAAATAGTTGAAACATGTTGTTTGCTGTCACTAAGATAATTATGGCGATGAGAAAAATGAGGAGATACTTGAAAAAACGGTTTATGTAGGGGTCAGAGTGCATATATCAGTAGGCGAATTCGAGAATGGATCAGGTGACGTACAGGGCAATAGGGGTAAAAATAATTGAGTAGATGTCAAACTTGAGGCTAATATTAATGTCGAAAGTTAGGGTGTTTATTCAACTTCAGCTGGTGATGATGGTTTCAGCCCCTTCGTGGAGAAACAGAAATAAGGGGAGAAGGCTAGTAAAGAAGGCTATTTTTACGGCAGTTTTTACTTTAGTTAGGGCTCAGTGAGGGGAATGAAGCTTGGGGGAGAGGGTTGTTAGGACTGGAAAGGCTAGTAGAGAAAAGATTGTGATTAGGCTGGATGCTATGATAATAGGGGTGTGGTGCATAGCTGCTACTTGGATTTGCACCAAGAGTTTTTGGTTCCTAAGACCAATGGATGAGCTGTTATCCTTTAGGAGCTTTATCGAGTGAGCCTAGGAATTTAACCAAGGAGGCAAAGATTAGCAGTCTTTGTTATTACAAATCTCTCTCGGTGGGCAAGAGGGGTTTAACCTCTGTCTTTAGAATCACAATCTAATATTTTTGTTAAACTATGCCTACAAAATGCTCAACCTCAGATTAGTTCGGGCTTGAAGATTAAAAGTAAGAGAGGTATAAGATGGAGTGCTAGCAGGAGATGCTCTCGGGAGTGTGTTGGGTCTAAGGTTAGGATGTGGGAAGGGAGGGGGCCTCGTTGCGTTATCAAAAACATGTAGAGTGAATAACCTGCAGTGATAAGAGTGCCAGCTCCTGTGAGGGCAATTGTTCATCAAGATCAGTTGAATAAGGAGGTGATAATCATTAGTTCCCCTATTAGGCTGGGAAGAGGTGGGAGGGCAAGGTTAGCGAGGCTTGCAATGAACCATCAAGCGGTTATTAAGGGCAGGACTATTTGGAGGCCTCGGGCCAGGAGTAAGGTTCGGCTGTGGGTGCGTTCATAATTTGTGTTGGCTAGGCAGAAGAGGGCGGATGAGGTTAGTCCGTGGGCAATTATGAGGATTAAGGCACCGGTGAAGCCTCAGGGTGTTTGAACGAGGATTCCGGCTGCGACAAGGCCTATGTGGCTTACGGAGGAGTAGGCGATTAGTGATTTAAGGTCGGTTTGGCGAAGGCAGATTGAGCCGGTTATGATTACGCCTCAGAGAGCAAGAATAATAAAAGGGTAACTAAGTTCTTTGGTTAGAGGCTCTAGTATTGTTATTATTCGTATCATGCCATAGCCTCCTAGTTTAAGGAGGACGGCAGCTAATACTATTGAGCCGGCAATAGGAGCTTCAACGTGGGCTTTGGGTAATCAGAGGTGGGCCCCATAGAGGGGCATTTTTACTAGAAAGGCTAATAGGCAACCAGCTCATCAGAGCTTGTCCGCGAAAGAGAACAGTTGAACAAAGGGTGAAAATTGGAGGGTCAGGAGGGAGAGAGTCCCGGAGCTATTTTGTAGGATGAGGAGGGCAACGAGAAGGGGAAGAGAGCCTGCTAGGGTATAAAATAAGAAGTATGTCCCTGCGTTCAAGCGTTCTGTTTGATTTCCCCATCGAGTAATAATAATAAGGGTAGGAATAAGGGTGGCTTCAAATATAACGTAAAACATAATTACTTCGGTTGCGCTAAAAGCCAAAATTAGGAAAATTTGCAAGGAAGAAAGGAGTGTAATGTATATGCGTTGTCGGTTGACGGGCTCTGAGGAGGTATGGTGTTGGCTTGCAAGGATTATTAGGGGGAGGAGCCAACAGGTAAGGACTAGGAGGGGGGTGGAGAGGGGGTCAGTTGCCATATAAGGGCTAAGAAAGGACCAGCCTGCTTCTGCTGTTGATTTTAGTCAGGTTAGGCTAATTAGGGAAATTATTAGGCTGTAAGCGAGTGCAGAGGACCAGAGCTGCTTGGCAGGAATTGCTCAGGTAGTTGGGATGAGCATAATGGTGGGGATAAGGATTTTTAGCATTGTAGAAGGTTGAGGCTTTGGAGCCGGTCTGTGCCATGGGTGCGAGCGCTGGCAACTAGGAGGGCAAGACCAGCACTTGCTTCGCAGGCTGAAAATGCTAAGAGTAATATAGGGGAGGCTGAAAAGTTGGTGGAGTTAAGTTGGAGTGTTCAGAGGGACAGAGCAATAAATAGGGATAATATTATGCCTTCTAAGCAGAGAAGGGCGGAGAGAAGGTGGGTTCGGTGAAATGCTAGGCCTGCCAGTCCTAGTATAAATATGGAAGAAAAAGCGAAATGGGTGGGGGTCATTAGGCAGTTGTGGACTTTGACCACAAGTTCTTGAGCCGAAATCAAGGGTTTTTCTTAAACTAACAGCCTATTCGGCTCATTCGAGGCCCCCTTGAATTCACTCATAGATTAAGCCGAGGGTAAGGAGGGTTAGGATGGCGAAGGCTCAGGTGAATGTTATGAGGGGGGTGGAGAGTTGATCTCCTCATGGGAGTGGGAGGAGAAGTGCAATTTCTAGGTCAAAAAGAAGAAAAAGGATAGCAACAAGAAAAAATCGGAGTGAGAAGGGTAGGCGGGCTGATCCTAGGGGGTCAAAGCCGCACTCATAAGGTGAGAGCTTTTCATGGTCTGGGTTAATTTGAGGAAGTCAGAAGGAGATAGTAGCTAAAATAGTCGAGAGAACAACAGAAATAGTGATGGTTGTTGTAACTAAGTTCATTATCTTTCCTTGGGCTTTAACCAAGACTAGGTGATTGGAAGTCACATGTACTAGTTTTAATACTAGAAAGATATGAGCCTCATCAGTAGATTGAGATGTAGAGGAAGAGTCAGACGACGTCTACAAAGTGTCAGTATCAGGCAGCGGCCTCGAATCCGAAGTGGTGCTCTGATGTAAAGTGGTACTGAACTTGTCGCAGAAGGCAGACAGTTAGGAAGGTCGAACCAATAATAACGTGGAGGCCGTGGAAGCCCGTGGCTACGAAAAAGGTGGAGCCGTAAACTCCGTCTGCAATTGTAAAAGGGGCTTCGTAGTACTCTATTGCTTGAAGAAGGGTGAAGTAGAAGCCTAGAATAATTGTTAGAGTTAAAGCTTGAATAGCCTCTTTTCGATGTCCTTCTATGATGCTGTGGTGGGCCCAGGTGACTGTAACGCCTGAGGCTAGAAGGACAGCTGTGTTTAGGAGGGGAACTTCAAATGGGTCTAAGGGGGTAATGCCCGTAGGGGGTCAGCAACCTCCAAGCTCAGGAGTGGGGGCAAGGCTTGAGTGGTAGAAGGCTCAGAAGAAGCCTAGAAAGAAGAAGACTTCTGAAGTGATGAAGAGGATTATACCGTAGCGGAGACCTTTTTGAACGGGAGGGGTGTGGTGACCTTGGAATGTGCCTTCTCGGACGATGTCTCGTCATCATTGGTTTATAGTCAGGAGAAGAAGAATAAGACCTAAGAGTATTAATGTTGTGTCGTGGAAGTGTATTCAGATTGCTAAACCGGATGTTATAAGGAGAGCGGCTGCTGCTCCTGTTAGGGGTCATGGGCTGGGGTCTACTATATGGTATGCGTGTGCTTGATGGGCCATTAGACGTTTTCTTGAAGGTAGAGGCTTAAGAGAAGGACAAATACGTAGGCTTGAATTATGGCAACGGCTACTTCTAGTAGTGTCAGTAAGAAGAGAAGGATGGCTGTTAGTAGTGCAATTGTCGGCATAAGTGGGAGAAGAACGGATGCGGCGGTGGCAATTAATTGGATGAGGAGGTGGCCAGCTGTTAAGTTTGCTGTTAGTCGAACACCCAGGGCCAAAGGTCGAATAAACAGGCTAATAGTTTCGATAACAATAAGAACAGGGATGAGGAGGGCGGGGGTTCCTTCTGGAAGGAGGTGACCTAGCGCATGGGTGGGCTGATTTCGTATACCAATAATTACAGTGGCTAGTCATAGGGGAACAGCGAATGCTATGTTGAGGGAGAGTTGTGTAGTGGGGGTGAAAGTGTAGGGTAGCAAGCCTAGTATGTTTAGAGTAATAAGAAACAATATCAAGGAGGTAAGTAGGACTGCTCATTTGTGTCCCCCTAGGCTTAGGGGTTGAAAGATTTGTTGGGTGAAGCGGTTGATGAATCAGCTTTGGAGGGTTAGGAGGCGGTTGTTTAATCAGCGAGAGGTGGGTTTAGGGTAAAGAACTCAGGGCAGGGCCAGGGCAAGAGCAATTAGTGGGATTCCAAAGTGTGTGGGGCTCATAAACTGGTCGAAGAAGCTTAGTGTCATGGTCAGTTTCAGGGCTCTGTTTTAGGTTTTTCTGTGCTTTGGGGGGTGGGTTCGTTAGGAAAAGAGTGGGCTAAGATTTTTGGGGGAATGACTGTTAAGAAAACAAGTCAGGAGAAGACTAAGATGGCAAATCAAGGTGTAGGGTTGAGTTGTGGCATCTCGCTAAGGGTGATTGGGAGTCACCGATCTTTAGCTTAAAAGGCTAACGCTGTTCCCTATTTAGCTTCTTAGCGAAGCGTCTTCAAGTATTAGAGAGGATCAGTTTTCAAAGTGTTCTAAGGGGACCGCTTCAACTACGACGGGTATGAAGCTGTGGTTTGCGCCGCAGATTTCGGAACATTGCCCATAGAAAATTCCAGGTCGTGATGCAATGAATGCTGTTTGGTTTAGGCGTCCAGGGACTGCGTCTATTTTGACTCCGAGGCTTGGGACTGCTCAGGAGTGAAGGACGTCTTCGGCTGACACTAGAACTCGAATAGGGGACTCAACTGGTACTACTATCCGGTGATCGGCTTCTAGAAGGCGAAATTGTCCGGGGGCGAGGTCTTGTGTTGGGACTATGTATGAGTCAAAGCCGAGGTCTTCGTAATCAGTGTACTCGTAGCTTCAATATCATTGATGGCCTATTGCTTTAATTGTGAGATGGGGGTCATTGATCTCATCTATAAGGTAAAGAATTCGGAGAGAGGGGAGTGCAATGAGAATTAGGATAATGGCAGGGAGAAGGGTCCAGATGATTTCAATTTCTTGGGAATCTAGAATAAACTTGTTGGTTAATTTTGTGGTTACTATAGCCACAATAATGTAAAGCACAAGGGTGCTAATAAGGAATACGATTATTAAGGCGTGGTCATGGAAGTGTAGAAGTTCTTCTATCACAGGTGAAGCTGCATCTTGAAATCCTAGTTGGGAGGGATGGGCCATTTGTGCAAGACGCGCGGGACTTTAACCCACAATTTTACCTTGACAAGGTAATGTGATTTTCTGTTTTACTAGTGTCTTTATGAAGAAAGTGGCAGAGTGGCTATGTGGTTGGCTTGAAACCAATTTATGGGGGTTCAATTCCTTCCTTTCTCGTAAGTTAATTTTAGGTGGTCCTATTGTTTGGGTCAAGTTTGTTGAACTTGAACAAATGCTGGTTCTTCAAAAGTATGGTAAGGGGGCGGACAACCGTGAAGTCACTCTGCATTTGTAGGTGTGAGTTCGACTGATAGTACCTCTCGTTTAGAGGCGAAAGCTTCTCAAATAATAAACAAGAACATAATGACTGCCACAAGGGAGATTATTGAGCCAATGGAAGAGATTGTGTTTCAAAGTGTGTAGGCATCTGGGTAGTCTGAGTATCGACGAGGCATGCCAGCTAGTCCGAGGAAGTGCTGGGGGAAGAAGGTGAGGTTTACCCCTACAAATATTACTACAAAGTGAATCTTGGTTCATGTGCTGTGGAGGGTGTAGCCTGAGAATAGGGGAAATCAGTGGACAAATCCTGCAACGATTGCGAATACGGCGCCTATCGAGAGAACATAATGGAAGTGGGCAACTACGTAGTATGTATCGTGGAGTATAATATCTAGGGACGAGTTAGCTAAAACAATGCCTGTTAGGCCCCCCACTGTAAACAGGAAAATAAAGCCTAGTGCTCATAAAAGGGGGGTTTCTCACTTGATTGAGCCCCCGTGTAGGGTGGCTAGTCAGCTAAAGACTTTTACGCCAGTGGGGATAGCGATGATTATTGTTGCGGAGGTAAAATAGGCTCGAGTGTCTACGTCTATTCCCACGGTGAATATGTGATGGGCTCAAACGATAAAGCCTAAAAGGCCGATGGCCATCATAGCCCAAACTATTCCTATGTAACCGAAGGGCTCTTTTTTGCCAGCATAATAAGCGACAATGTGGGAGATCATGCCAAACCCTGGAAGAATAAGAATGTAGACCTCGGGGTGGCCAAAGAATCAGAATAAGTGCTGGTAAAGGATGGGGTCTCCCCCTCCTGCCGGGTCAAAAAAAGTTGTGTTTAGGTTTCGGTCGGTTAGAAGTATAGTAATACCGGCGGCAAGAACTGGCAAAGACAAAAGGAGGAGGACAGCGGTAATTAGGAGAGCTCAAATGAATAAGGGTGTCTGATATTGGGAAATGGCTGGGGGTTTTATGTTAATAATTGTGGTAATAAAGTTAATAGCCCCTAGAATAGAAGAGACACCCGCCAGGTGTAGAGAAAAGATGGTTAAATCAACTGAGGGGCCAGCGTGTGCCAAATTACCTGCTAGTGGGGGGTAGACAGTCCACCCTGTGCCAGCGCCAGCTTCAACCCCTGAGGAAGCTAGGAGAAGAAGGAAGGAGGGGGGCAGGAGTCAAAAGCTTATATTGTTTATTCGGGGGAAAGCTATGTCTGGGGCACCAATCATAAGGGGGATTAGTCAGTTGCCGAAGCCTCCAATTATGATAGGTATGACTATAAAAAAAATTATTACAAAGGCGTGTGCAGTAACGATTACATTATAAATCTGGTCGTCCCCAAGGAGAGAGCCGGGTTGGCTAAGTTCTGCTCGGATTAGTAGGCTTAATGCTGTTCCTACTATCCCGGCTCAGGCACCAAAAACTAGATAAAGGGTGCCGATGTCTTTGTGATTAGTCGAAAAAAACCAACGTGTGATTGCCACAGGTAAAATGGCTGAGAGCTAAGCGGTGGATTGTAGCCCCATAAACAGAGGTTAAAGTCCTCTTTTTACCAAGCCTCGAGGTGTTTACATACCAGATTGCAAATCTGAAGTAGCAGGCTAATACCTGCCGGGGCTTTCCCCGCCTATCTTTGAGGTTTAGGCGGGGAAAGTTAGATAGATGCTCGCTGGTTTGGGCGCTTAGCTGTTAACTAAGAGTTTGTAGGATCGAGGCCTTCCTGTCTAGAAAGGCTTTAGCTTAATTAAAGTGTCTGTTTTGCATGCAGGAGATGTGGGGTAATGTCCCGCAAGTCTTAACAGGGGCTGGGAGATTTTCACTCCCGTTTAGGACTTTGAAGGCCCTTGGTCTGAGTACTATCCTAAGCCCCTAGGTGGTTAGTAGTGCTATTGTGGCTGGGGTAAGGGGAAGAAGAAGGATGGCTAGGGAAGTTGAGATGGCTAGGGGAAGGGTGTGTTGGGGGGAGGAGAAGCGTCAGGGGGTTGTGGCTGTAAGGTTATTAGAGGAGGTGGTCAGGGTTATTGCGTAGGAAAGGCGTAGGTAGAAGTAGAGACTGAGGAGGGCTGTTAGAGCGGCTAGGGTTGCAGTTGGGGCGAGGCCTTGTTTAGTTAGTTCTTGAAGGATTAGTCATTTTGGTACAAAACCTGTAAGGGGAGGGAGCCCTCCTAGTGAGAGGAGAATCAGGGGGGTTAAAGCGGTGAGAGTTGGGGCTTTCGCTCAGGATGTGGCGAGGGCATTGATGTTGGTGGAGTTGTTAAATTTAAAGACTAAGAAGGCGGATGTTGTTATAATGAGGTACATAATTAAAGTAAGGAGGGTAAGTGAGGGGGCAAATTGTAGAACTAGGATTATTCAACCGAGGTGGGCGATGGATGAATATGCTAGGATTTTACGGAGTTGTGTTTGGTTTAGTCCGCCCCATCCCCCAATGAGAGCGGAAGTGAGGCCTAGGAAGATGAGGAGATTTGAGTTAGTGGGGTGAATTTGAAGGAGGAGGGCGAAGGGGGCAAGTTTTTGTCAGGTTGACAGAATAAGTCCTGTGGTCAGGTCTAGTCCTTGAAGAACTTCTGGGAGTCAGGCATGTAGCGGGGCTAGACCAATTTTTAAGGCCAGAGCAAGGGTGATTATTGTGGCAGGGAGGGGGTGGGATAGTTGTTGGATGTCTCATTGGCCTGTGAGTCAGGCGTTGGTGATGCTTGCAAATAATAGGGTGGCAGCGGCGGCTGCTTGTGTGAGAAAGTACTTTGTAGTGGCTTCGACTGCTCGGGGGTGGTGAAGTTGGGCTATTAGGGGAATAATAGCAAGGGTGTTAAGTTCAAGGCCTATTCAGGCAAGAAGTCAGTGAGAGCTTGCGAATGTGATTGTAGTTCCTAGGCCTAGTCCGAAGAGAAGGGTTGCTAAGATGAAAGGGTTCATTAGTAAAGGAAGGGGTTTAACCAACATTTTTGGGGTATGGGCCCAAAAGCTTATTTAGCTGACTTTACTAGGAAGTGGTGTAGTGGAAGCACTAAGAGTTTTGATCTCTTTAGGTAGGGTTCGAGTCCCTTCTTTCTAAGGAGCAGGAGGGACTTTAACCCTCATAATTCACTCTATCAAAGTGGTCCTTTAATTCAGGCACGGCTCCAGTTATAGTTGGGGAGGAAGCCCTGTGAGTGCGATTGGAAGTGCTAAGTGTCAAATTACGAGTGCGAGGGTAAGGGGGAGAAAGTTTTTTCAAATTAAGTGTATTAATTGGTCGTAGCGAAATCGGGGGTATGAGGCACGAACTCAAAGGAAAAGAACGGACAGGAGTGTTGCTTTAATTATAAGATTGGTAGTGGTTAATTCTGGGGTTAGGTGGGAGATAGAGGTGCCTAGAAAAAGAGTGGCGGAAAGGGTATTTATTAAAAGAATGTTGGCGTACTCGGCAAGAAAGAAAAGGGCGAAAGGCCCTCCGGCGTATTCTACATTAAAACCAGAGACGAGCTCAGATTCCCCCTCAGTGAGGTCGAAGGGTGCGCGATTGGTTTCTGCTAGTGTTGAGATGTATCATATTATGGCAAGGGGTCAGGCAGGAAAAAGGAGTCATGTACTTTCTTGGGCAGTGCTAAATGTCTGGAGGGTAAATCCGCCGGTAAAAATAATTGCATTTAGGAGGATTAGGCCTAGACTTACCTCGTAGGAAACAGTTTGGGCAACGGCGCGCAGGGCCCCGATTAGAGCGTACTTAGAATTTGAGGCCCAGCCTGAGCCAAGAATAGAGTATACTGCCAAGCTAGAAAGGGCGAGGATGAATAGGATGCCTAGGTTGAGGTCAGCTATGGGAAAAGGCAGGGGTATTGGGGTTCAAAGAGATAGTGCAAGGGTTAGGGCTAGTATTGGGGTTAGTAAAAACAAGATGGGGGAGGAGGTGGAGGGACGTACTGGTTCCTTCATAAACAGCTTTAGACCGTCTGCAATTGGTTGAAGGAGGCCGTAGGGCCCGACGATATTGGGACCTTTGCGTAATTGCATGTAGCCGAGAATTTTTCGTTCAACGAGCGTTAAGAGGACAACGGCTAGAAGAACAAAGATTATAAGGATTAGGGGGTTAAGAATTGAGGAGACTAGCGTGGAAATCATAGTTAGGGGAAGGACTTGAACCTTCGTTAAAAGGGCTTAGGTCTTTTGCATCAACCGGGCTCTGCCACCTTAACAGGCTATTTTCTTAAGCTCAGGGGTTATGCCCTTTTGCCTATTTTAGTTGGTTTCATTAGGTGAGGGGGAGGCGTGTTTAAAACAGGGGCCTCTTCTTTTCGGTCCTTTCGTACTAGAAAAGATCATGTCATAGATAGAAACTGACCTGGATTACTCCGGTCTGAACTCAGATCACGTAGGACTTTAATCGTTGAACAAACGAACCCTTAATAGCGGCTGCACCAGTAGGATGTCCTGATCCAACATCGAGGTCGTAAACCCCCTTGTCGATATGGGCTCTAAAAGGGGATTGCGCTGTTATCCCTAGGGTAACTCGGTCCGTTGATCGGTTTTACCGGATCATTTGTTGGTCAGAAGTTCTGTTTCTTAGGGCTGTGGCCCTAGGTTGTGGGAGTAAAGTGTGCTCTCAGTCCACATGGGGGTTTTTCCTTTCCCCGCGGTCGCCCCAACCAAAGGCATAGGGAGTAGGGTCTAGTTAGTTTTGTCTTTTATAGAAGGGTGCTTGATATAGTCTAGTCTAGTGCCTAAAGCTCCATAGGGTCTTCTCGTCTTATGTAAGTATCCCCGCTTCTGCACGGGGAGATCAATTTCATTGACAGGAAAAAGGAGACAGTTGAGCCCTCGTGGTGCCATTCATACAGGTCTTCATTTAAAGGACAAGTGATTGCGCTACCTTTGCACGGTCAAAATACCGCGGCCGTTAAACTTATAGTCACTGGGCAGGCGGGACCTCTTATGTTTTTGTATCAAGAGGCGATGTTTTTGGTAAACAGGCGAGGCTCGTGTTTGCCGAGTTCCTTCTCTTTCTTTTGGTCTTTCCCATAAGGCACACCAGTGTGGGATTAACGGGTGCTTAGTTGGATGGTTTTCTTGTTTTTTATTTTTTTTCCAGTTCCCTCTTGGTTTTGGGGCCGTTAATTTTCGGTGGGGGTTCGTTCCGATGTACACGTGTGCCGGGAGAGAAGCGGGGCTTCTCTTATTACTCATATTAGCATAATTGCTTCCATTTAAAATGGAACAGCCTGGTGGGTTTAGCGGATTAAGATAAAGTTGTCGGTATTGGGGGCGTATAAAATGCTCGAGCTTTAACGCTTTCTGCTTGGATGGCTGCTTTTAGGCCCACTTGGGCATTTTCCTTGTTTTTGATATGATCTTTATCCTGCTTAAAAAATTGTATTTTTTATCAAAAGGGCTGTACCCCTTTTGACTAACTCTTTTAACTTCTTGTTACCTAGGGTAAGCGGTGGGCTAAAAGTGGGAAAAGAATTTAAAAGGCTGAACTTCTATTCAATTTTCAGGCAACCAGCTATAACTAAGTTCGGTAGGTCTGTCACCTCTACTCGGAGCTCTTCCCACTCTTTTGCCACAGAGACGGGGTCGCCCTATAACAAGGCTGTCTCGGAGTAGCTCACTTAGTTTCGGGAAATTAAACTGTAATGCTTTTTGCTTAAGTATTTCTTGCTAAATCATGATGCAAAAGGTACGAGGGGGTGTCTCTGCTTTTCTGTGCTTAACTGGGTTATTTCATTTCTCTTTCAGCTTTCCCTTACGGTACTCTCTCTATTGCTTCTAGGTCCTTTTTCGTCGCCCGTACTCAGGAGGAAAAATGGTTTGTTTTTTGGGGGAAGTGGTTTTGGGTGTATAAATAGTGGTCTGTTGGTGTTGTGGGGTTGAGCTAGCTGTTGGGTGTCAGGGTGACTCGATTTGCACGGGTGACTTCTCGGTGTAAGGGAGATGCTTTGCTGTCTTAGCTACACCCTGATTTTTCCAAGTGCATCTTCCGGTACACTTACCATGTTACGACTTGCCTCCCTTTTCTCGAAAAAAATGTATTATGTAGTCTGGAGAGTCGGTTTGGGGAGAGTGACGGGCGGTGTGTGCGCGCTTCAGGGCCAGTTTCAGCAAAACACTCTGTTTTTTGCTTACTGCTAAATCCTCCTTCTAATGTTCTTTTCATTACATTGTTCGTGTTCCCTGAAGAACAGGGAATGTAGCCCATTTCTTCCCCTCCCATATGCTACACCTCGACCTGGCGTTTTGGGCTTTACTAGTTTTGCTTACTATGGTCCCTTCACAGGGTAAGCTGACGACGGCGGTATATAGGCGGAAATGACAAGGGAGGGTGAGGTTCAACGGGGGTTATCGGTTCTAGAACAGGCTCCTCTAGGTGGGTCTAAAGCACCGCCAAGTCCTTTGGGTTTTAAGCTAGTGCTCGTAGTCCCCTGGCGGATGGCGGGTGTAAAGTGCCATCAAAGTTTAGGGCTGGGCATAGTGGGGTCTCTAATCCCAGTTTGTTTCGCAGCTTTCGTGGAGTCGGGCAGGGTAAAGCCACTTTCGTGGTAGGGCTTCATTCCTTCGGAAACGTATGACAGTTCTGAGGGGGTTCGGCTTTAGTAGAGTATTTTTCCTTAACCACTCTTTACGCCGGAACCTGTCAACTTGGGCCTCTCGTATAACCGCGGTGGCTGGCACGAGTTTTACCGGCCCTCTTGGCTTTAACTAAGTCAAGTTTTCACTTAGGGCTTAATGTCTATCACTGCTGAGTTCCCTTGAGGGTGTGGCTAAAGCGAGGTGTTATGGGCTATGTCAATTATGTGCCTGATACCGGCTCCTTGTTCTCGGGCAGAGAGCTGTGGGCATTCTCACGGGGGCGCGGAGACTTGCATGTGTAAGTATAGCCAAAGTTGACAGTAAAGTCAGGACCAAGCCTTTGTGCCTACGGGGCCTTTCTAGGGTCCGTCTTAACATCTTCAGTGTTATGCTTTAGTTAAGCTACGTTAGC